CCTGGATCTTCGAATTGAGAGAGATATTGAGAGAGATCAAGAATTCTCACTATTTCTTAGATTCATGGATCAAATTCGATTCGGTGGGATCTTTCACTCACATTTTTTTCCACCAAGAACGTTTTATGAAACTCTTTGACCCCCGAATTTGGAGTATCCTACTTTCACGTGATTCGCAGGGTTCAACAAGCAATCGATATTTCACGATCAAAGGTGTAGTACTGCTTGTAGTAGCGGTCCTTATATCTCGTATTAACAATCGAAAGATGGTCGAAAGAAAAAATCTCTATTTGATGGGGCTTCTTCCTATACCTATTCTTCCTATACCTATGAATTCCATTGGACCCAGAAATGAGACATTGGAAGAATCTTTTTGGTCTTCCAATATCAATAGGTTGATTGTTTCGCTCCTGTATCTTCCAAAAGGGAAAAATATTTCTGAGAGTTGTTTCATGGATCTGCAAGAGAGTACTTGGGTTCTCCCAATAAATAAAAAGTGTATCATGCCTGAATCTAACCGGAGTTCGCGGTGGTGGAGGAACCGGATCGGAAAAAAGAGGGATTCTAGTTGTAAGATATCTAATGAAACCATAGCTGGAATTGAGATCTCATTCAAAGAGAAAGATAGCAAATATCTGGAGTTTCTTTTTTTATCCTATACGGATGATCCGATCCGCAAGGACCATGATTGGGAATTGTTTGATCGTCTTTCTCCGAGGAAGAAGCGAAACATAATCAACTTGAATTCGGGACAGCTATTCGAAATCTTAGGGAAAGACTTGATTTGTTATCTCATGTCTGCTTTTCGTGAAAAAAGACCAATTGAAGGGGAGGTTTTCTTCAAACAACAAGGAGCTGAGGCAACTATTCAATCAAATGATATTGAGCATGTTTCCCATCTCTTCTCGAGAAACAAGTGGGGTATTTCTTTGCAAAATTGTGCTCAATTTCATATGTGGCAATTCCGCCAAGATCTCTTCGTTAGTTGGGGGAAGAATCAGCACGAATCGGATTTTTTGAGGAACGTATCGAGAGAGAATTTGATTTGGTTAGACAATGTGTGGTTGGTAAACAAGGATCGGTTTTTTAGCAAGGTACGGAATGTATTGTCAAATATTCAATATGATTCCACAAGATCTATTTTCGTTCAAGTAAGGGATTCTAGCCAATTGAAAGGATCTTCTGATCAATCCATAGATCATTTCGATTCCATTAGAAATGAGGATTCGGAATATCACACATTGATCGATCAAACAGAGATTCAGCAACTAAAAGAAAGATCGATTCTTTTGGATCCTTCCTTTCTTCAAACGGAACGAACAGAGATAGAATCAGATCGATTCCCGAAATGCCTTTTTGGATCTTCCTCAATGTCCCGGCTATTCACGGAACGTGAGAAGCAGATGAATAATCATCTGCTTCCGGAAGAAATCGAAGAATTTCTTGGGAATCCTACAAGATCAATTCGTTCTTTTTTCTCTGACAGATGGTCAGAACTTCATCTGGGTTCGAATCCTACTGAGAGGTCCACTAGAGATCAGAAATTTTTGAAGAAAAAACAAGATGTTTCTTTTGTCCCTTCCAGGCGATCGGAAAATAAAGAAATGGTTGATATATTCAAGATAATTACGTATTTACAAAATACCGTCTCAATTCATCCTATTTCATCAGATCCGGGATGTGATATGGTTCCGAAGGATGAACCGGATATGGACAGTTCCAATAAGATTTCATTCTTGAAAAAAAATCCATTTTTTGATTTATTTCATCTATTCCATGACCGGAACAAAGGGGGATACACGTTACACCACGATTTTGAATCAGAAGAGAGATTTCAAGAAATGGCAGATCTATTCACTCTATCAATAACCGAGCCGGATCTGGTGTATCATAGGGGATTTGCCTTTTCTATTGATTCCTACGGGTTGGATCAAAAAAAATTCTTGAATGAGGTATTCAACTCCAGAGATGAATCGAAAAAGAAATCTTTATTGGTTCTACCTCCTCTTTTTTATGAAGAGAATGAATCTTTTTATCGAAGGATCAGAAAAAAATCGGTCCGGATCTACTGCGGGAATGATTTGGAAGATCCAAAACTAAAAACAGCGGTATTTGCTAGCAACAACATAATGGAGGCAGTCAATCAATATAGATTGATCCGAAATCTGATTCAAATCCAATATAGCACCTATGGGTACATAAGAAATGTATCGAATCGATTCTTTTTAATGAATAGATCCGATCGCAACTTCGAATATGGAATTCAAAGGGATCGAATAGGAAATGATACTCTGAATCATATAACTATTTTGAAAAAGAGTCAGAAGAAATGGTTTGATCCTCTTATTTCTCGAACCGAGAGATCCATGAATCGGGATCCTGATGCATATAGATACAAATGTTCCAATGGGAGCAAGAATTTCCAGGAACATTTGGAACATTTCGTTTCTGAACAGAAGAACCGTTTTCAAGTAGTGTTCAATCGATTACGTATTAATCA